AAAAGAGGATAGGAAGGCAAACCGGGCAAAGAGTAGGACTATCGGTATCGGCTTAGTTGGTTCGAAGCTAAGTAGGCAGCTAAGCCAGAACCATTCCCTTCCTCTATCAGCTTCATCTTCTTTCAATGCCATTACGGGCCTATCTGCACTAACGGATGGGCTGACCATCCTGCGCAAGACCTCGCCTCATCTCTTATACCATCTCCCGCTCACCTACGTGCTCATGACTACATTGACTACGCGGGATATCCTCTTGACAGTCGTTTCTCACTACCACTAGTCTCTCCTCTCGCCGCTCTTCCAGTTAGTTGCCTATTGGGAGATCGAACTCTCGCTCGCCTAGCTGTCGATCGAATAGACTTTCTCTCTTCCTATTGAAATGAATATCGTTTACTAAGAGGTCCTGAGGGACGAAGCTGAAGAAGTTGAGTTTTTTGACCTCTTACGAGAACTATACTCGTAATGTATGCGGTGATTTTAAATCCCCTAGGGATTGTTGGCTAGCTCATGAGAAAAAGTGGGAGAAATTCCAGTTAAAGCTAAGAAGGTTGGCAGGAATTCCATATTACTGCGTACACTATTCAGTATGAAGATGAAGATGAAGGCATACACCACAGACCGCGCAACTACAGGACAGTTATTGAATCGCTTGTATCAAATAATAGAGCGGACTCCACACCAAGATCCGCATCCAGGGTGAATCATTGCTTCACATCACTTCTTCGAGCCTTACCCTCTTGTTAACGAGATTGACCTACTCAGTCTTGCGACCATGGATCTCTTAATCCAGTTTGCTTACCCTTCCTTATCTGGTTACGGTAAGTTCACAATTTCCTTTACCATGAAGCGGGGAGGAGATCTCATTTACGCTAGGTTCTGCTATCCCCTTGACTTATGAAGATTGTAAGTGAATTCCAAAGAGTGAGGTCTATGCTCATATATTGAGATATATAAAACAATATGCAGAAATCTACGACGGAGATTCTATAGTTCGACTCATGATCCGAGTCTATATGGACAGCAAAAAGATGGATAGGCCTGCCCTATCTTCAGAGGAGAGAGATAGCTCACTTTCTTCAATCATTCAAGCCGGATTGAGTGAGATCGAGCCAATAACTGCAAGAGAGATCCGATATGGTAAGCGTAGCCATCCAACCCATATCACAGCACTCAAACAATGTTGCACTGAGCTGAAACCATTCATGGTAGCCGATACCGAGACTCTACTGATCGATAACGTTCATATGCCTTATGCTGCTGGTCTCTTGATGGTTCGTCCCGGAGAACAGATCAATGATATTATGGTAGATACCTACTTCAGTGAAGACTACTCTATAATCTTGAATTCCTTTGAAGATAGGAGTACTAAGGTCCTTTATGACTTGGTATTAGGAGTTATGAGTTCGAGTTCCTTTTCTATACCTTTTATCTCGTATATAGTCACATAAACTATGCTGCAATCATGACAGGGAAGATAGACTGATATATAGAAAGGCCTTCTATCTACGTCAAGAGTGCGTCCTGTCTTCGCCCTTCCATTCAAGTTTGAATAGATAAGCAAGTGAATGCTGAAAGCAATTCATTCTTTTGCTAGCGAAGAAAAGAAAGAATGCCTCCACCATAGTAAAATATCAAGGTACAATCCATACATAGGAGTAGTTTTCGTAAGCTTTGCTCTTTCTTCGTTTGTCGAGAGTCGTGTGTGAAAACAACGATCTTCAGTTATCGTATCAATCTTGCTTTGCTGCTCTATCTTTCTTCGGGGAAGTCTGTCTTAATTCAACAGTACGTTAGAATAAGCCGCTGAGCCGGGAGAATGCTAGCCTTCTTACTGTTAGCTTTCATCAATGCTGTACCTAAGAATTCCTATGCAATAGTAGCGAAGAGTCTCGTTTCACTTGCCCTAACGGTGCCTGTCACGCTTTTACTTCCTGTGTTTGCTTAGGCTTCCCTGTCTCTTATTAACCCAATGTCTTTCCTGTCGCTTTGACTCTTACTGCTTTAATGAATTTTCTTGTATTCCTAATAGTATGAGTCTTACCCGACTCTTAAGAGAGTGAGTGCCCTACTAGGAGTAGGCTTTCCCCAAATAGGTTGCTCTGAAGATAATTTGTTTTGGAATCAGGCATATGTAGTACTTTCTTTTGCTCCAACATCAAAGAAGAATTTGAAATCATTCTATAAACCAACTCTACCGCTTACAACACCAGCTCTTACGAGCACGCCTATGAACGGAAACGAAGGACAAGGGGAAGCGAGACTGTCGTAAAGTCTACGTGGGCAAGAAAACACGAAAGCAAAGTATGCACCCTAACTCCAGGGTCCCATGAATCATTGTATTCATCAGAAAAGGGCCTAAGCCTGTTCAGTTCCATCTCCTTGAGTTTCAATTGGAATGCTAGGCTGAGCTAAGCTATTGGGATTGGGAAAGACTCTGCTGGAACGATGGTCTCAAGTGACGATGGGTTTAGGGAGAACAACCTTATGCCATTAGCAGTTCGCGTAGAATTAGACTAAACCAAGGTGAAAAAAGACTGAGGTGACCAAGAAAGCTTAAAGAATGCCGTAAAGTGATCACAGATCATACCGATTCGCCACGTGAAAGCGGGGTTAAGGTAAGGCAGGAAAGACTGGCGCCGAAGGATATGTTTTGAAGAAAGAGATGCCCTATAGTGAAGTTCGAAAAGGCTGTTGTCGTCATTTCTGCTCTTTGCATCTTCCCTGACCCCTCGTCACTGCTTTCTGATCATGTCTCTTAGAGAGAGAATCCGCGAAAGAAAAGGACAAAGTGAGGGCTGCACATGAGGCTGTAGGACTTGAAGGAATAGAATGCCCCGGCAGGGACAGTCGATCATTGGCTGAATTTCCTGGGTTTTTGGACTCTAGTATCCAATCCAAGTCCCATTTTGATTGAACTTATGAAAATGAAAGGAAAGAGCCGAATGGACAAAGGGCGTTAAGCAGGCCGTTAAGGACTTGGTTGCGCTCCTCCACCTCTTGGCAAAGTAGGCTGATGGGAGTTCGAAGAATAGGTTAGGTAGCGCTAGCCAGTGTGAAGTGCATTAAGCCTACGCTAGGCAATATTGATAGGCTATCCAATGACATTGATTTACTAATCAATCAGATTCAAAGAGTAAAAGTAAGAAAGGTTAGTTTCGCTTTCCTGACTAAAGAGATAGAACGGATGAAATAATTTATTCTGCGCCTTCGTCTTCTGCCTAACTACTAATCCCGTGCGAGCAACAAAGAGAAGAAAGCTAAAGTCCCCTCTTAGAGTTAAAAACTAGCAATTCTGGATTGAAGGTTTTGACCTTTCCGATAAAAATCCCTTGTTGGGATGGTACAGTCAGTAAGAATGACATGATACATGAGCAAGTAGGCTAGGCGTTGATCTTTTTATCATCTTTCTTGCTGGCCCGTAGATTTGATCGCCAGTTCCGGCGGTGTCTAATCGCATCGGTACGGGATTCCCTATGCCCCTCCTCTTTGGTATAGTTGTAGTGAGTTTCTCACACAGGAAGTACGACTCAAACGGAGCTAAAGGGAATGACCTGGGACACTGCCCTTTCCTTTCATATTCATAGTAGCAAATCGGAGCTCGCCAATCAATCTTTGACCGATAGGAGAGGGCTTTAGTGCTGTAGCACCCAATTGTGGCTCTTCGCGGCTTGCAAAGCGTGCTTGACTTGGCTCCTTGAAGAGTTTGATCAGCGAGGATTAAACCAGCGAAGGCTCGACGCAGTTGAGAAGAAATGCTCTCTAGCCGGGATATCAAGATTCACGTGCGAAGGGACGAGCGAAAGGCTTCCTATTCCTAGTAGTAAGCCTGGTATAAGAAAGAAAGTAGAGCTAGGATTCCTGGTGGTATGAAATAAATAGATCTTAGTGTCTTAGACAACCTAGAAGGAGGATTGCTTCTCTCACCCGTAGGCGCAAGGAGCGTAGCCCAAGATTCTTTTGAAACGAATGAATGCCGAAGAAAGGAAAGCCTGAGAGCTTACTCCGCAGTTCGTGGTGGAGTAAGGGCTGGGTAAAGGCATGCCTAATGGATATGTGCCTTAGTGATGGAGGAAATGAAGACCCGACCTCCGAATACCAAGCTTAAATGCTTGCCTGAGTGCGCCTATTACCCTTCTCACTCGTAGTTCCCCAATCGTCTTTGGACAACCTGCCTTTTGAGGAAGATATCGTAATATCAAGATCTAAGATCTTACCAAGCTGGGCTTGTTGTCTTGTACTTTGAAAGGGACATTATTTAGACTACTACTGGCGCTTCCAATTAGGATGCATAACATTCTCTCTTAGGGGGGAAGGTTTACTTAGCCTGCCTACCAGTCTTGATCTCTTGCAAGAACAAAGGGAAGCACTAAGAAACTATTGAAGCATGCCATTGGAAGAAATTCTTCACTCGGATGCTCTCACAGCGATGCTTAAAAGGTCATCTCTACTCTGGCTCAACACTTCCCTGACTTACGCGAAAGAATCATCCTCAGAAAACAAGCATCCCGGATGGTTGAGCTCAAGCGAAGCACCCTGAGAGCAAGAAGTTCGATCCAGTCTACTGCTTCTGAAAAGACTTCTTACTAAGGAAGTATAGTTTCAATATGGGCTTCTATCTCATAACTATATTGGCTGCTGATGCTCTTACTAAGACCCCTATTGATCTGCATAGTTGAATTGAGTGATAGAGTGCCTACACTACCTTCCTTCTACGCTTTCGATCCTCCTTGAGTCTTCATTTATCTTAGTTAGGCCTAAGAGCTTCCGTTCCCTTCTACCCAGACAAGAAGGAGAAAGCCAAGGCGAACTTAGAAGGATGCTCAGTAAGCGATCTATTTGGGTATTCCATTGGCTTAGAAGACTAAGGTTTAGTAAAAATGCTCTATACCCTTCCTCGCTTAAGCCGTTGAAGGTAAGGCAAGTAAGGGTATAGCAGAGATTCATTCAGTGAACGTGAACAAGTTGGACAGGCCAACGTAGGCTCTTTATTTGTCCAGCCTGGTTGATTTGTTCTAACCTCCCGGCTCATATGTATCGCTTGCTCTTTATCGACTGGAGAAAGTAATAACCCTAATAGTTTGGCTTGGACGCGTCTTAACATACTCTCCTCTAGCACCATTCACAGTTGACTCTAAACTTCATCTCTGAGGGAAGCATTTCAGGACGATCTTCCTTAGCAAGCGATAAGAATTCCTTAGCATCGATAAGAATTCCTTGAACTGGCGAATGCAATGGAAACCTTCTTTCTTCGATTGGAATACGGATGAGATCAGAAAGGGGGGGAGACGGGTGTTCACCCAGCTTAAAGGTGAACCGGGTAACCAAAGTCACGATCAGAATGGTACTGAGATCCTGATCCTGCATCCGGGGAATCCTATTCTGTCACCCAAAACGACCACTCCTTCTGTCGGAAAAAAGACTTGCCCTATATTGAAATGAAATCGAAACGAATGGAACGAACCTATCATCAGGTAGTGCGCGCCATTCAGAACTATGATATCGTCTTCTAGTCTCTTCGGCAGGTCCAAGTTGTTTTGGTCTTCTAAGCTCAGGTTCTTTAGTTTCATTCAGGTAGGAAGTCAAGTTTTTGATTCGATATCACAGAATAGGTTGTAGTCTTCTTGATCTATCAAGTCAAGAGGGTTCTTAGCTTAGGATGAGGGGGGACGGGAATGTGGGTCTTCGCATCTATTGAGCTAACTGGTAAATGAGAGCCTTCGATACGTGCTTGCTACTGCAGCAGCTAGAGAGAGAAAAGTACGGATTCGGACATGGGAGCATTAGGAAGATTCTTTCTAGCTTATGTGATTCACCTTTGAATCATGTGAGTCACTCCTTCACTAAGGAAAGAAGAGTTCTTTCTAAACCGAAAAGAGTTGAAAAGGCAAGGATTCTCTACAAAAAAATGGGAGTTAGCGCTCCAGTAGGGTCTTGAAGAAGTCATAATTGCATAACCTATCTCCGCAATAAACCAATGGAGAAAGACCTCCTTGGGGAAGTCATCGAATAAGTAATAATGGGGAAGGAGGGGCCCCTATTTTGGGAGCGAATGACTAAGAATTTGGGGCTTTGAAGCCCTTGAATTCATCTATTTGCTCCACGAAGGGAATGTTCAGCGAGTATGCCTGCAATCATCAACAAAGTGCACTGAGTGGAAGAAAGGGTTTTCAATTCGCTCCTTGAAATGGGTATTAAACAAAGGCTTAGGTAAGACCTCTTTGGGAGGAAAGATCTATCAAAGCAGAAAGTCCAGAGAGCCTATGCTTTCAAAGTTAGACTTTTCACTAGGGAACTTATCTGTACTGGGTAGGAATTCGTAGTGGGACGTTCTTTTCATAGATCCTTCGAGAAAGGTGCAGCACCTTACCGGGGCCTTTGACCCTCAAGGTCATCCGGAGCCACTTTAAGGCAGTTTCTTGACCATAATGAAAGCACGAGTGCTAAAGAATCTGCCGCTAGCTCAACTAATGATGCTATAGGTTACAGATTGAGTACGATATGCCGCTATCCCTATCTAGTCTAGTAAGGGCTTTGAAGCCAGCTGGTTCCAAACCTGAGCAGAGTCTATTCTAACAAAGATGGGATCAAGTAAGGACGCAACTACAACTGATTCACAAAAGCCAGGAGGATTTCCAGCTCCTTCACTTCAGCTTCAGGTCGACAAAGGAGGATTTCATTGCCGCTACCTGCTCTTTTCTCTGGTTTCACCAAATAGAGTAGGTTTCCCAGTCAAAATAGGAGCCCCTTCTGATCTTTTATTTACCAAACTGTATACCTTGAGGCGGGTGGGATAAATTGCTTTTGATCGTAGTTGTGCTGTCCAGCGCTGAGACACTTTGCTGGGACTGAACGAACTATCCGATTTTTTCATGTCGGTTGACGTGAGTGTGAAAGCGCTTTCACGAGCGAGCTCTAAATGAGACCTCTTTTTTCGTGCGCGTTTATACACAAAAGCATATAAAAGGAGATGATATTCCGATGTATCAGTTACCCCCTATTTTGATTTATAACAGCAACAAACTCACTAATAATAATATATTTTTTTTCTTGACATATAATAGTATTAGCTATTCGAGTAAGAATGATATCGAACCCCCGACATAGAACATTCTTTCAGGAATGCGACTGACTACGACATTGATTGATAAGGCTGACCCGTCGACTATCAGATCAGGAGATGAGCCTCAGGGCCACCCCAGCGAGATCAGATCTTTGACGAGCCTGTGAAGTGGCAAAATAACCAAGGAAGGAGTTTGACTCAAGTGACGATGAACACTGAACCTAACAGCCGAGGAGACGATCACCGGTACCCATGAAGAGTCTATTACAAATTTCCATTAGGGTTTCAATTCACCTTTTCTTTTCTAACTAGGTTGTGACTCCCTCGGGATGGGTTCTCCTTAGGTAGGGTTTTCCATTTCATAGGATAAGTCGGATGGAACCAGAGTCTAATTTCGAACTATTGAAAGATCTCAAAAATGACGTCACTATATAGATCGG